GCTTTTAAAGGAAAACAGTCTTCCCCTGGTCTTAGGCTCCAGTATCTCTTGGTGCAAATCCAAGTAGAAGCTGCTCCAGTAGCTTAAGTAAAGCATTGGTCTTGTAAACCAAAGAATGAAGAATAAAATCTTCCTGAAGCTCAGGACAGAGAGAATTTAACTCCCACAGCTAACCCCCAAAGCTAGCATTCTATTTAAATTATGTCCTGTTTGAATAGCTTACACAAAGCATAGCACTGAAAATGCTAAGACGAACCCTAAAAAGTTCTTCAAACACAAAGGTTTGGTCCTAACCTTGTAATCATTTTTTACCTAATTTATACATGCAAGTCTCCGCACCCCTGTGAGAACGCCCTTAATCTTCTTCTTGAAACGAGGAGCTGGTATCAGGCACAACTATTAGCCCAAGACACCTAGCCATGCCACATCCACAAGGAAATTCAGCAGTAATTAACATTGAGTATAAGCGTCAGCTTGACTCAGTTAAGGTAAAGAGAGCCGGCAAATATGGTGCCAGCCGCCGCGGTTACACCACGAGGCTCAAATTGATTATTTTCGGCGTAAAGCGTGATTAAAGTTATTCATTAATTATAGTTATATTTTAACTAAGCTGTGACACGCTTGTTCCTAAGAAATTCAGAAACGAAAGTTACTATATATAAATCAACTTGAACCCACGACAGCTGAGGCACAAACTGGGATTAGATACCCCACTATGCTCAGCCGTAAACTTTAAATTACATCCTTATCGCCAGGGAACTACGAGCAAAGCTTAAAACCCAAAGGACTTGACGGTACCCCACATCCACCTAGAGGAGCCTGTCCTGTAATCGATAACCCCCGCTAAACCTCACCATTTTTTGCCAATCAGCCTGTATACCTCCGTCGTCAGCTTACCTCGTGAGCGATACCTAGTGAGCTTAATGTCTTTACATCAAAACGTCAGGTCAAGGTGCAGTAAATGAAATGGGAAGAGATGGGCTACACTCTCTAACTTAGAACACACGAAAGACTACCTATGAAATCTAGTCAGAAGGCGGATTTAGTAGTAAAAAGAGACCATAGAGCTCTTTTTAACCTGGCACTGGGGTGTGTACACACCGCCCGTCACCCTCTTCAAAGCTAAACAACAGTATATAACTAAACTTAGCACACCAGAAGAGGCAAGTCGTAACATGGTAAGCGTACCGGAAGGTGTGCTTGGAAACAAAATATAGCTTAAACAAAGCATCTCGCTTACACCGAGAAAATATCTGTTAAACTCGGATTATTTTGAGCCAAAAATCTAGCCCCTCCTAATCACATGAACCTCATCACCTGACACCAAAAATCAAAACATTTTTACACCTTAGTAAAGGCGATTGAAAAGTTATTTGGAGCTATAAAAATAGTACCGTAAGGGAAAGATGAAATAAAATTGAAATAAATTTTAAGCACAAAAAAGTAGAGATTTCATCTTGTACCTTTTGCATCATGGTTTAACTAGTCCAATTAAGCAAAATGATTTATAGTTTAACTTCCCGAAACTAAGCGAGCTACTTCAGGGCAGCTTATTGAGCAAACCCGTCTCTGTTGCAAAAGAGTGGGATGACCTTCAAGTAGGGGTGACAGACCTAACGAGCTTAGTGATAGCTGGTTACTCAAGAAAAGGATTTTAGTCCAACCTAAAGTTCATATAATACCAATAAATAGCAAAATCACTTTAGAGCAATTCAAATAAGGTACAGCCTATTTGAAAAAGGATACAACCTAAATAGATGGGTAATTATTAATCTCAATAATCAAGTAGGCTTAAAAGCAGCCACCTTCAAGACAGCGTCAAAGCTTCATTATTTAAACTTCTTAATACCTCAAATAACCCAGAACCCTCCATCACTACTGAGTACTTCTATAACCCTATAGAATATTTTATGTTAAAACTAGTAACAAGAAGCAGAACTTCACTTAAATGTAAATGTAAGTCAGAAAGGACCCGCCACTGACCCTTAACATATATGCAAACAAATTAATAACCCCGCAAGAAAAACTTAATTTTATTTATGTTAACCTAACACAAGAACATTTCAAGTAAGATTAAAAGAAAGAGAAGGAACTCGGCAAATATTAACCTCGCCTGTTTACCAAAAACATCGCCTCTTGATATAATATAAGAGGTCCAGCCTGCCCAGTGACTTTGTTCAACGGCCGCGGTATCCTAACCGTGCGAAGGTAGCGTAATCACTTGTTCTTTAAATGAGGACTAGTATGAATGGCACCACGAAGGTTATACTGTCTCCTCTTTCCAATCAGTGAAACTAATCCCCCCGTGAAGAAGCGGGGATACGCCTATAAGACGAGAAGACCCTATGGAGCTTTAAACTATATAACACCTGCTTTTACACATTATTACTTCAGCGTAATTAACACTTATTCTAGCCCCCTGATTATTAGTTTTAGGTTGGGGTGACCGCGGAGTAGAAGATAACCTCCACATTGAATGGGGTAACACCCCTGAGCTGTGAATTACCACTCTAAGCACCAACAAATTGACATTCATTGACCCAATACATTGATCAACGAACCAAGTTACCCTAGGGATAACAGCGCAATCCACTTCAAGAGCTCCTATCGACAAGTGGGTTTACGACCTCGATGTTGGATCAGGGTATCCCAGTGGTGCAGCCGCTACTAAAGGTTCGTTTGTTCAACGATTAAAACCCTACGTGATCTGAGTTCAGACCGGAGTAATCCAGGTCAGTTTCTATCTATAAAGAGCTTTTTCTAGTACGAAAGGACCGAAAAAGCATGGCCAATACCTCATGCAAGCCATACCTGATTATTTATGATTTAAACTTAATAGATACTCAACCTAAGACTTAAGCTCTAAACAAGAGCAGTTAATGTAGCAAAATCTGGTATTGCAAAAGACCTAAACCCTTTCTATAGAGGTTCAAATCCTCTCATTAACTTTGAACCTCATTTCATTTATCTTACCCCTATGCTATATTGTCCCCATTCTTCTTGCAGTTGCCTTTCTTACCTTAATTGAGCGTAAAGTGCTGGGCTACATGCAACACCGCAAAGGCCCTAATGTAGTAGGACCCACAGGGCTCCTTCAACCTATCGCTGATGGCGTAAAACTCTTCATTAAAGAGCCAATTCGACCGTCAAACTCATCTCAAACCTTATTTCTCCTGGCCCCCACCCTTGCCCTTGCCCTAGCTATGATTATCTGAACCCCCCTTCCAATACCAACCCCCCTCTGTGATATAAACTTAGGCGTTTTATTTGTTCTGGCCCTATCAAGCTTAATAGTATACTCTATTCTGGGGTCAGGCTGAGCCTCAAATTCCAAATACGCACTGATCGGCGCATTACGAGCAGTTGCACAAACCATCTCCTATGAAGTCACACTAGCTCTAATCCTCTTATCCACAATTCTTTTTTCTGGAAATTTCACGCTTCAAAACTTTAACATTACTCAAGAACCAGCTTGGCTTATTATTCCTATATGACCACTTGCTATAATATGATATGTGTCAACCCTTGCTGAAACAAATCGAGCACCCTTTGATCTAACCGAAGGAGAATCAGAGCTTGTATCAGGCTTTAATGTAGAATACGCTGGGGGTCCGTTCGCCCTTTTTTTTCTTGCAGAATATGCTAACATTCTCATAATAAACACTATCTCTACCATTATTTTTCTGGGGTCTTCTAGCATCCTGTCTCTGCCCCTAACTACCGCATCCCTTATAACAAAAGCTGCTTTACTCTCCATAGTATTTCTTTGAGTGCGAGCTTCTTATCCACGCTTCCGATATGACCAACTCATACATCTGGTGTGAAAAAACTTTCTTCCACTCACCTTAGCTTTAACTATTTGGTACATCGCATTTCCAATCTCCATCTTAATTMCCCCGCCAGTAACATGGAAGCGTGCCTGAAAGATAAGGACCTCCTTGATAGGGAGGACTATAGGGGTTCAAACCCCCTCACTTCCTTAGAGAGATAGGAATTGAACCTATAACTGAGAGATCAAAACTCTATGTAATTCCATTTTACCACTCTCTAGTAAAGTCAGCTAAACAAGCTTTTGGGCCCATACCCCAAACATGTTGGTTAAAACCCCTCCTTTACTAATTAATCCTTTTGCCCTATATATTATTATTTCTAGCCTAGCGCTAGGCACTATTACTACACTATCGAGCTATCACTGAATTCTGGCCTGAATCGGCCTTGAAATCAACACATTAGCCGTTATCCCGTTAATAACAAAAACCCCGCACCCACGAGCCATCGAAGCCTCAACAAAATACTTTTTAACCCAAGCAGCAGCATCAGCCCTAATCTTGTTTGCTAGCACAATCAATGCCTGGCTAACCGGAGAATGAGCCATTAATACTCAAATTTGTCCTGCCCCCTCTATCCTGTTATCAATTGCCCTGTGCATAAAACTAGGTATTGCCCCCTTCCACTTCTGACTGCCAGAAGTTCTTCAAGGACTGACTCTTCAGACAGGATTAATCCTGTCCACATGACAAAAAATTGCCCCGATAGCCCTGCTCATTCAACTGTCCGAATCTGTAAACTTAAACCTGATACTAATCTTAGGCCTACTCTCAACAGTAGTTGGAGGTTGAGGGGGTATTAATCAAACTCAAATCCGTAAAGTCTTAGCGTTCTCTTCTATCGCCCATCTTGGATGAATAGTCGCAATCCTAAAAATTTCACCTCAATTAACATTAATAAATTTCTCACTCTATATTCTCATAACATTGACCCTATTTTTAACTTTTATCTCACTTAACACAAAAAATATCTATGAACTATCGACTGCATGGTCAAAAGCTCCCACTTTGTCAGCCCTTTCCCTTCTTTCACTTCTCTCCCTTAGTGGACTACCCCCACTAACCGGATTTATTCCAAAATGACTTATCGCCCAAGAAATAGTCAAACAAGATCTTATTATATTTGCCCTTGTAATTCTCTTATCAACTCTTTTAAGCCTATTCTTCTACCTTCGACTTACATATACTATATCCTTAACTTTAGCCCCCAACTTATCCAACTCCACCTATCAATGATTTTTTAATAAAAACTATCTAATAGCCGCACCTATTTCTTTCTCACTACTCCTCCTCCCAGTTACACCAACTATTATAACTCTCATCAGAACAATCAGGAACTTAGGCTAATTAGACCAAGAGCCTTCAAAGCCCTTAGTAGAAGTTAAATTCTTCTAGTTTCTGTAAGACCTATAGGACACTAACCTATATCTTCTGAATGCAAATCAGACACTTTAATTAAGATAAAGCCTCCTAGAAAGACGGGCCTTGATCCCGTAACATCTTAGTTAACAGCTAAACACTCTATCCAGCGAGCTTCTTTCTACTTCTCCCAGTTTTTAAAAAATGGGAGAAGCCCCGGCAGGGTCTATCCTGCTTCTTGAGGTTTGCAATCTCACGTGTGACACCCCAGAGCCTGGTAAAAATAGGAATTTAACCTACGTCATCGGGGCTACAACCCGCCGCCTAGCATTCGGCCACTCTACCTGTGATAATTACCCGCTGATTATTTTCTACCAACCACAAAGATATTGGTACCCTCTACCTTGTATTCGGGGCCTGAGCCGGAATGGTCGGCACTGCCTTAAGCCTTCTAATCCGAGCAGAACTTAGCCAACCTGGCTCTCTCTTGGGCGACGACCAGATTTACAATGTTATCGTTACGGCTCATGCTTTTGTTATAATTTTTTTTATAGTAATGCCCATCTTAATTGGAGGCTTCGGAAATTGACTAGTCCCATTAATAATTGGGGCCCCTGACATAGCTTTCCCCCGAATAAACAATATAAGCTTTTGACTTCTTCCCCCATCTTTTCTTCTTCTTCTAGCATCAGCCGGAGTAGAAGCAGGAGCCGGAACAGGGTGAACCGTTTATCCTCCCCTTGCTGGGAATTTAGCCCACGCCGGACCATCCGTCGACTTGACCATCTTTTCACTCCACCTAGCTGGGGTGTCTTCAATTTTAGGAGCAATTAACTTTATTACTACAATTCTCAATATAAAACCCCCTTCAATAACACAGTATCAAACACCCTTATTCGTGTGATCTGTCCTTATTACCGCTGTATTGCTACTTTTATCCCTTCCAGTTCTAGCAGCCGGAATTACTATACTGCTTACCGACCGAAACTTAAATACAACCTTCTTCGACCCCGCTGGAGGAGGGGACCCCGTCCTTTATCAACATCTGTTTTGATTTTTTGGTCACCCAGAAGTTTATATTCTTATTCTCCCTGGGTTTGGCATTATCTCCCATGTAGTAACATTCTACTCAAGCAAAAAAGAACCATTCGGCTATATAGGAATGGTTTGAGCTATAATATCTATTGGTCTTCTAGGGTTCATCGTCTGAGCACATCATATATTTACAACTGACTTAAATGTAGACACCCGAGCCTACTTCACTTCCGCTACAATAATTATCGCTATCCCCACCGGAGTAAAAGTATTTAGCTGACTTGCCACAATGCATGGAGGTATTATCAAATGGGACGCTGCTATACTATGAGCCCTGGGCTTTATTTTCTTATTTACAGTAGGGGGATTAACAGGGATCGTTCTAGCCAACTCATCCCTAGACATTGTTCTCCATGACACCTACTACGTAGTAGCCCACTTTCATTATGTTCTTTCCATAGGAGCTGTATTCGCAATTATAGCCGGATTTGTACACTGATTCCCCCTATTTACAGGATTTACCTTACACAAAACTTGGGCAAAAATTCAATTTGGAGTAATATTTACTGGTGTAAATTTAACGTTCTTCCCACAACATTTCCTAGGCCTAGCCGGAATACCACGTCGGTATTCTGACTATCCAGACGCATATACTCTTTGAAACACAGTTTCATCAATCGGGTCTTTAATTTCTTTAGTCGCTGTAATCATTATAATATTTATCATTTGAGAAGCCTTTTCCTCTAAACGTGTACTGTCCTCCGTAGAAATAACTTCAACTAACGTAGAATGACTCCACGGCTACCCACCTCACTATCACACGTATGAAGAGTCTACGTTCTCCCAAAATAACAGATCGAGAAAGGAGGGAATCGAACCCCCATTCACTGGTTTCAAGCCAGGTACATAACCACTCTGTCACTTTCTTTGAGGAGTTAGTTAATTCATAACATCACCTTGTCAAGATGAAATAATGGGTTAAACCCCCATACACCTCTAATGGCCCACCCACTTCAACTAGGTTTCCAAGATGCGGCTTCTCCGATTATAGAGGAGCTTCTTCACTTCCACGATCATGCATTAATAGCCGTCTTTTTAATTAGCGCCTTAGTATTATATATTATTACCACTTTAATAAGCACCAAACTTTCTAACACCAACACTATCGACGCCCAAGAAATCGAAATAGTATGAACTATTATACCAGCAATTATTCTTATTGTAATTGCCCTTCCTTCTTTACGCATTCTTTACCTAATAGACGAGATAAGCAACCCGGATATTACAGTCAAAGCCATCGGCCACCAATGATATTGAAGCTATGAATACTCCGATTTCGCTGATTTAAACTTTGACTCCTACATAATTCCCACTAAAGACCTTTTACCTGGCCAATTTCGCCTCCTAGAAGTAGATAACCGAATAGTTACCCCCGTTGGAATAGCCACCCGAACCCTAATTACAGCAGATGATGTACTACACTCGTGAGCAGTCCCTTCTTTAGGCGTTAAAACTGACGCAATCCCAGGTCGACTCAGTGAGGCCTCATTCCTAGTCTCTCGTCCAGGTGTTTATTACGGCCAATGTTCAGAGATTTGCGGCGCAAATCACAGCTTTATACCTATTGTTGTTGAATCTTTACCCATCAAAGAATTTCTAGACTGATCTTCTGCCTCAGAAACTGCCTCATTAAGAAGCTTTAGGACCAAGCGACAGCCTTTTAAGCTGTAGACAGGTGACTTCCAACCACCCTTAGTGAATGCCACAACTAGACCCTATACCATGATTTTCAATTTTATTTGTATCATGACTTATTTTTCTTGCATTCTCACCCATTAAAGTCTCTAAGTACATTAACCTTAATGACCCTAATCATAAAACTTACAAGGGTCTAAGCAAATCCTGATCCTGACCTTGATCCTAAATTTATTTAGTCAATTTGCCTCCCCCAATTTATTTGGCCTACCATTAATTTTCATTGCCCTTTTAGCCCCCTGATTTTTATTCCCAACCCCCTGCAACCGTTGACTCACCAATCGTGTTGTGACTATTCAAGCATGATTTGTAAAAACTTTCACAAAACAAATCTTTTCGCCACTTAACACCCCTGGTCATAAGTGAGCCTTAATTTTAGCCTCACTTATGATTTTTCTTTTAGGCATAAACCTTTTAGGACTTCTTCCCTACACATTTACCCCTACAACTCAGCTGTCACTAAACCTGGGACTAGCCATCCCTCTATGATTAGCAACTGTTGCAATCGGCTTTCGAAACCAACTAACTGCATCTTTAGGTCACTTCCTCCCTGAAGGAACTCCAACACCACTAATTCCAATTCTCATTATTATTGAAACTATCAGCCTATTTATTCGTCCAATAGCCCTTGGTGTCCGACTCACAGCTAATCTAACCGCTGGGCATCTTCTTATTCAACTCATTTCATCAGCTACATTGGCTCTATTGTTCTCTTCTCCAGTTGTTTCAGCCCTTACCTTTATTACGCTCCTCCTCTTAACCATGCTCGAAATTGCAGTTGCAATAATTCAAGCTTATGTCTTCGTTCTTTTGCTAAGTCTATACCTTCAAGAAAATACTTAATGGCACACCAAGCTCATGCTTTCCACATAGTTGACCCCAGCCCCTGACCTCTCACAGGAGCAACAGCAGCATTTATATTAACAACCGGCCTAGCTATATGATTTCACTATAACACAACTTTAATTTTAACCGCAGGTCTTATACTGATACTCCTTACTATATACCAATGATGACGGGATATTGTTCGAGAGGGGACATTTCAAGGCCACCACACAATTCCTGTACAAAAGGGCCTTCGTTATGGCATAATTTTATTTATTACATCTGAAGTATTCTTCTTTATCGGTTTCTTTTGAGCATTCTATAATGCCAGCCTAGCACCATCCTATGAAATTGGAGAATGCTGGCCCCCAACAGGAATTTCACCTCTTAACCCATTTGAAGTCCCCCTACTAAATACTGCAGTACTTCTTGCTTCTGGGGTATCAGTCACGTGAGCCCACCACAGCATCATGCAAGGCAACCGAAAAGAGGCAATCCAATCCTTAACTTTAACCATTGCTTTAGGACTATATTTTACTGTTCTTCAAGCCATAGAGTACTATGAAGCACCCTTTACTATCGCTGACGGCATTTATGGGTCAACATTCTTTGTAGCAACAGGATTCCACGGTCTTCATGTTATCATCGGATCCTTATTCCTACTCACATGCCTCCTACGACAAATTAATTACCACTTTACTACCCAACACCATTTTGGGTTTGAAGCAGCCGCATGATACTGACATTTTGTTGATGTCGTCTGACTTTTCCTTTACGTCTCAATTTACTGATGAGGCTCATAACTTTCTTAGTATAACTAGTACAAGTGACTTCCAATTACCCAGCCTTGGTTAAACTCCAGGAGAAAGTAGTGATCCCCTACGTCTCAATTGCCTTTATTTTATCATTAGCCCTAGCTTTTATTAGCTTCTGATTACCCTCATTAAATCCCGACTCAGAAAAACTATCCCCTTATGAGTGTGGATTTGACCCCCTTGGCTCAGCACGTCTACCCTATTCCATACGATTTTTTCTAGTTGCCATTTTATTTCTTCTCTTTGACCTAGAGATTGCCCTACTCCTTCCTACACCATGGGCAGCTCAATTCAACTACCCTATTCTAGTAATCTTTTGATCATCAGTAATTCTCCTCCTTTTAACTTTAGGATTCATCTATGAGTGAACCCAAGGAGGACTTGAATGAGCAGAATGAGGAGGTAGTCTAAAAAGACAGCTGATTTCGGCTCAGCAGATTATGGTTTAACCCCATATCTCCTCTATGACCCTAACACACGAATCCTGACTATTCTCTTCCACATTTTTTTTGGGCCTTCTAGGACTTTCACTTCATCGAGCCCACCTTCTTTCAGCCCTTCTTTGCCTAGAGAGCATAATACTCTCCATCTTTATCGCCCTTGGCCTGTGAGCCTTAAAATTTTACCTGATCTCACCCATAATATATCCTATTATTATACTAACCCTTTCTGCATGTGAAGCTGGAATCGGCCTAGCTTTAATAATTGCTACTGCCCGAACCCACGGCACAGATAACCTAAACTCACTAAACCTTCTGCAATGTTAATTATCTCAACCTCTCTTTCTATTTTACTTCTCTCAACATGACTCACCCCTGCTAAGCGGTTGTGGGAAGTTATCACAGCCCAATCCCTTATCATCGCCATTGCATCAATAATCTGATTTTGCGTTCAAAATAACCCCATTTTTCTAAACTCCTATTTTACAATTGATCAGATTTCATCCCCTCTTCTTATTTTAACTTGCTGATTAACTGCCCCTACCCTTCTAGCCAGCCAAAGCAAGCTGTCAAAAGAGCCAATCTCACGACAACGAGCCTACATTTTTACAATTATTGTTCTTCAAGCTACAACCCTCCTGGCATTTATAGCAGATAATATGATACTATTTTTTATCTTATTTGAATCTACCATAATCCCCACATTAATTATTATTACCCGATGGGGCGCCCAAAAAGAACGAATATTAGCTGGCACATACTTACTTTTTTATACTCTATTTGGATCTATGGCCCTCTTAACTGCTTTATTGTTTTTCCATGAGACATTTGGAACATTATCCATCTCCTTAATTAAAGACTCCATAAAAGAACTTCATCCATCAGCCTGCATACTAGCATGATGGGCTGCCTGCTTTACAGCTTTTTTAGTTAAAATGCCTTTATACGGTGTTCACCTCTGACTACCTAAAGCGCATGTCGAAGCCCCAATTGCAGGGTCTATAATCTTAGCTGGAACTTTACTAAAGCTTGGCGGTTACGGAATTCTTCGAGTCAGCACTATTATTAATGACTCCTTCCTAGATGCAGCAGCCCCCCTAATTATTTTTTCTATATTTGGAGTTCTTCTATCAGCTGCCCTGTGTTCTCGACAAACAGATTTAAAATCCCTAATTGCCTTCTCTTCAGTTAGCCACATAGGCTTAGTAATCGCAGCCTCTCTTCTAAAAACTGACTGAGGCGTAGCTGGATCCTTAATTTTGATAATTTCTCACGGTCTAGTATCATCCGCCCTATTTTGTCTTGCAAACACCTCCTATGAACGAACACATACCCGTACCTTAATTATTTTACAAGGAAGCCAAATTATTCTACCATTGTCTGCCGCTTGATGACTTATAGCTGCGCTGCTCAATATAGCTCTCCCCCCATCCCCTAATTTCATTGGAGAAATGTCTATTCTCTCATCTTTATTCCAATGGTCAAATTTTACGTTGATTATTATAGGAATTAGCATCTTATTTACGACCTCTTATTCCCTCTATATGTTTTGATCCACTCAACGAGAGTACCCACCATTACACATCAAATTTATGCCTCCTATTCAAACACGAGAGCACATCTTACTGACCCTTCATATCATTCCAGCCCTACTTTTAACTGCCAAACCAGGTCTTTTATTCTAGGTGAATATAGTTTAACGAAAACCCTAGCTTGTGATTTTAGAAATGTGGGTTAGACCCCCTCTATTCACCGAGTATGATTGGATAAGCAAGAACTGCTAATTACTTGCTTCTACGGTTCGATTCCATAGCAAACTCGCCCTGCTTTTACTGAGTTAAGTCCCTGTAAAAGCCATGAATTTGCTCATAGCACCCCTCTCATCCTACGTATTAAGCATACTAATCTTAATCACCCCCCTCTTAAACCCCAACTCCAACGACTTTCACCTAAAAACAAAAACCGCTGTAAAAACAGCATTTTTTATTTCTACCATCCCCCTTCTATTAATAATTAATGAGACCGCAGAAGCAGTATCAATTTCATGAAAATGATTTAATATCCTCTCCACCCCCATTAATGTCACAATTCAACTAGACCATTACTCCATTATTTTTATCCCTATTGCTTTAATAGTTACATGAAGTATTGTAGAATATTCCTTATGGTATATACATAGTGATATTAAAATTCAATTATTCTTTAAATATCTATTAATTTTTTTATTAGCTATAATACTCCTAGTCTCCGCTGGGAATTTTTTAATACTTTTTATTGGCTGAGAAGGGGTAGGTATCATATCGTACCTTCTAATTGGCTGATACTTTACCCGAAGCAATGCAGGAGCTGCTGCATTACAAGCAGTCCTTTACAATCGAGTTGGGGATATTGGATTTCTTTTTGCCCTATTTTGACTAATTTCATTCTATGACTCAATTGATTTGAACTTTATTTTCTCCATACACCACTCCACCCCCTTACTCTTAGCCTTTATTGTTGCCGCAGCAAGCAAATCCGCCCAATTCGGACTCCATCCTTGGCTAGCATCAGCCATAGAGGGGCCCACACCTGTCTCTGCCCTACTCCATTCAAGCACAATAGTCGTTGCAGGTGTGTTTTTACTTATCCGAATTCACCCCATAATTGAACCCAACCCAACAGCGTTAACCACCTGCCTTTGCCTTGGGGCCATCTCCACAGCATTTGCAGCAACTTGTGCCCTAACACAAAATGACATTAAAAAAATTATTGCTTATTCAACATCAAGTCAACTTGGCCTAATAGTTGTAGCAATCGGATTAAACATACCACACCTAGCTTTCTTCCACATCTGCACCCACGCCTTCTTTAAAGCCATACTTTTCCTATGTTCTGGTTCAATTATTCATAACCTCAATGACGAACAAGATATTCGAAAAATGGGGGGTTTACAAAAAACCCTCCCATTCACCACCTCTTGCGTATCTGTAGGAAGTCTAGCACTTATGGGGACCCCATACCTAGCAGGATTTTTTTCAAAAGACGCCATCATTGAAGCTATTAATACCTCCAATGTTAATGCCTGAGCACTAACACTTACTATTATTGCCACATCATTTACAGCTGTCTACAGCCTTCGAGTCATTTATTTTTCATCCATAATACACCCCCGATTTAATGTTTTAGTAACCATTAATGAAAACAACCCTACAATTATTAATCCTATTAAACGCCTGGCCTTTGGAAGCGTAATTGCAGGTCTAATTATTAATCAAATTATTGTCCCAACTTCCCCCATAATTATAACCATGCCCCCCCACCTTAAGCTAGCAGCTCTGTTGGTCTCCATTCTAGGCTTTGTTATTGCCCTAGATCTAGCCTCGATGTCATGAACCAAAACCCCCGAGTCATCAAATTTATCAAAATCAATAAATACCTCTTTCTACCCAACTGTGCTTCACCGATTAATTCCATCGTCCTCATTAAACTTTAGTTTACGAACATCCTCCCATCTGATTGATACCCTCTGACTCGAAAAAATTGGGCCAAAAGGCTTGGCTGAATTACAACTGCCCCCAATTACAAAAAATCAAGAAATTCAACAGGGACTTATCAAAGTTTATCTATCTATCTTCGTCTTCTCCGCTCTAATTTGCCTCATTATCTTACAGCTCGTAAGACCCCTCCATAATGGCCCCGAACAACCTCCAATACAGCAAATAATGTTAATAATAAAGCTCATCCCCCAATTAATAATAACCCGCCGCCTCAAGAAAACAACATTGACACCCCAAATCAATCCCCCACATACGCATCCATCCCACAGGCCTCTGCACACATCCCACTTGAAACCCCGCCAGCAACCCACCACAAACCTAACAACACTAAATAACCAAACAGGTAAACTACAACACCAATATTTCCTCAGGCTTCTGGGTAGGGCTCAGCTACTAAAGCCGCCGAATAAGCAAAAACTACTATCATCCCCCCTAAGTAAACTAAGAATAAAACTAATGACAAAAAAGAAGCACCTCCATATATCAAAATTAAACACCCCACCCCCGCAGAAACAACTAACCCTAAAGCAGCATAATATGGAGAAGGATTTGAAGCCACAGCAAGAAACCCAGCAACCAAACCCACTTCAAATATAAATATCATAATTCCTGCTAGGATTTTAACCTAGACTCATAGCCTGAAAAGCTATTGTTGTATTCAACTACAAGAACTAATGGCCCCTATTTTACGCAAAACTCATCCCATACTAAAAATTGTTAATTCATCCTTCATTGACCTCCCGGCACCATCTAATTTATCGTCATGATGAAATTACGGCTCACTCCTAGGGGTTTGTCTTATTTTACAAATCGCTACCGGCCTATTCTTGGCCATACATTATACAGCCGACACTTCACTAGCTTTCTCATCCGTAGCCCATATTTGCCGAGACGTAAACAACGGCTGGCTACTACGCAATATCCATGCAAATGGCGCTTCATTTTTTTTCATCTGCATCTACCTTCACATTGGGCGAGGAATCTATTATGGCTCCTTTTTGTTTAAAGAAACATGAAATATCGGAGTTATTCTTCTATTTCTAGTTATAGCCACAGCTTTTGTTGGCTACGTTCTACCATGAGGACAAATATCTTTTTGGGGGGCCACAGTTATTACTAATCTTCTCTCAGCTGCCCCCTATATCGGGACTGATCTAGTGCAATGAATCTGAGGTGGCTTTTCAGTTGACAACGCCACACTAACTCGGTTTTTCACATTCCACTTTATTCTCCCCTTCATTATCGCAGGGGCCTCGATAATTCACCTTCTTTTTCTACACCAAACGGGGTCTTCAAATCCTACAGGACTAAACTCTAACCCAGATAAAATCCCATTCCACGCCTATTACTCATACAAAGACGCATTCGGATTTGCGCTTCTTCTAGCCCTTCTCGCAGCCCTATCCACCTTCGCCCCTAATATTTTAGGGGACCCAGATAACTTCACCCCAGCTAACCCACTAGTAACCCCCCCTCATATTAAGCCCGAGTGATACTTCCTATTTGCATACGCAATTCTTCGATCTATTCCTAATAAACTTGGAGGGGTCCTAGCCCTCGCTTTTTCCATTATAATTCTTTTCTTAATACCAATCCTTCACACATCTAACCAACGAACCACTGCCTTTCGACCCCTAGCCAAAATATTATTTTGAACCCTGGTAGCCAACACAATAATTTTAACATGAATTGGAGGACAACCAGTAGAAGACCCCTTTATTATAATTGGTCAAGTTTCATCAATCATCTACTTCTGCATCTTCATCATTCTTATTCCAACCCTTGGGCTACTAGAGAACAAACTGTCTCGATTAAATTTTTAA